TTTGATTTATGGTTAAAGAAGAAAAACAAGAAAACAGGGGTTCTGTTGAATTTCAAGTATTCAGTTTCACCAATAAGATACGGAGACTTGCTTCACATTTGGAATTACACAAAAAAGATTTTTCATCGGAAAGAGGTCTACGAAGACTTTTGGGAAAACGTCAACGTTTGCTGGCTTATTTGGCAAAGAAAAATAGAGTACGTTATAAGAAATTAATAAGTCAGTTGGATATTAGGGAGAAGTAATTTAATCGTTCGAATTTTTTTCTTATTTTATTAGTAGTCTTATAGTAGTCTTAGATTTTGCATTTTGATGAGCCTCGTTTTGAGGAATTCATGGAATAATGAATTAAGGAAGAAAAAAGAATATGAGTCTACCGTTTACAAGAAAAGATCTAATGATAGTCAATATGGGCCCTCAACACCCATCAATGCATGGTGTTCTTCGACTGATCGTTACTCTCGATGGTGAAGATGTTGTTGATTGTGAACCCATATTAGGCTATTTACACAGAGGAATGGAAAAAATTGCAGAAAACAGAACTATTATACAATACTTGCCTTATGTAACACGGTGGGATTATTTAGCTACTATGTTTACAGAAGCAATAACGGTAAATGCACCAGAATTCTTAGAGAATATTCAAATACCTCAAAGAGCCAGCTATATTCGGGTAATTATGTTAGAATTGAGTCGTATAGCTTCTCACTTGTTATGGCTTGGACCTTTTATGGCGGATCTCGGCGCACAGACTCCTTTTTTCTACATTTTTAGAGAGAGAGAATTGATATATGATCTATTTGAAGCTGCTACAGGTATGCGAATGATGCATAATTACTTTCGCATTGGAGGAGTAGCTGCCGATCTACCTTATGGATGGATCGATAAATGTTTAGATTTCTGTGATTATTTTTTACGAGGAGTTGTTGAATATCAACAACTTATTACACAGAATCCTATTTTTTTAGAACGAGTTGAAGGAGTAGGGTTTATTAGCGGCGAAGAAGCTGTAAATTGGGGCTTATCGGGACCAATGTTACGAGCTTCTGGAATACAATGGGATCTTCGTAAAATTGATCCTTATGAGTCTTACAATCAATTCGATTGGAAAGTCCAATGGCAAAAAGAAGGAGATTCGTTAGCTCGCTATTTAGTACGAATTGGTGAAATGAAGGAATCCATCAAAATTATTCAACAGGCTGTAGAGAAAATTCCAGGAGGCCCTTATGAGAATTTAGAAGCCCGACGCTTTAAGAAAGCAAAGAATTCGGAATGGAATGATTTTGAATATAGATTTCTTGGTAAAAAACCTTCCCCAAATTTTGAATTATCAAAGCAAGAGCTTTATGTAAGAGTAGAAGCTCCAAAAGGCGAATTAGGAATTTATCTGGTAGGAGATGACAGTCTTTTCCCCTGGAGATGGAAAATTCGTCCACCCGGTTTTATTAATTTACAAATTCTTCCTCAGCTAGTTAAAAAAATGAAATTGGCTGATATCATGACGATATTAGGTAGTATAGATATCATTATGGGGGAAGTTGATCGTTGAAATGATAATAGATAGGGTAGAGGTAGAAACTATCAATTCTTTTGCGAAATCGGAATTATTAAAAGAAGTCTATGGACTGATATGGATTCTACCTATTTTGACCCTCCTACTGGGAATCACAATAGAAGTACTTGTAATTGTGTGGTTAGAAAGAGAAATATCCGCATCGATACAACAACGTATTGGTCCTGAATATGCTGGCCCCCTAGGACTGCTTCAAGCTATAGCAGATGGAACTAAGCTGATTTTTAAAGAGGATATCCTCCCATCCCGGGGAGAGATTCCTTTATTTAGCATTGGACCCTCTATAGCAGTCATATCCGTTTTATTAAGTTTTTTAGTTATCCCTTTTGGATATCATTTTGTTTTAGCTGATCTTAGTATTGGTGTTTTTTTATGGATTGCCATTTCAAGTATTGCTCCTATTGGTCTTCTTATGGCAGGATATAGCTCAAATAATAAATATTCTTTTTCAGGTGGTCTACGAGCAGCTGCTCAATCTATTAGTTATGAAATACCATTAACTTTTTGTGTGCTAGCAATATCTCTACGTGTGATTCGTTAAAAAAAGAGCTTTTCCTCTAAAATCCATTGAATACTTATCTTCCTTTTCTTATTCTGTATTCAGGTCGGAAAGTTAAACTAGATAGCTATATGAGTGAAACAAAACAGCTTATTAATTTGTAGTAAAAATAAAAAATCTCATTTCCTATGTACAAGAAAAAGTTGAAGTAAACATAAGCAGTGTAAACTCTTTACCCCAAGATTGAGATTGTTTGATTAGTCATCATATCTTGAAGCGGGCAAGAATAAAGGATTCGCGATATGGAATTTCATTACTAGAATACTTTTTTTTTTAGTTATTACTAGAACTTATAACCGTATAAAAGAATCCATAAAAAGAAAGTTAGTGAGGGATTAGGAACACTAAAGTACATGAAGGATTAGTAATGAGAGAATCTAAATCATTAGACATTTTTCCTCATAAAAGGAATCATAATAAGGACTTGAAATTGGTGGAAATGATCAAGTAGTACTTTCTTCGGATTCCGATCCAGAGTATATTCCCATTCACTTGTTAAGGAAATAGCTATCAAGAACGAATTAACCCTTTATTTCTTTTTTCTTTTTAAGTATCCCTTTCCCGGGGAAAGAAGAATAGGACAAAAGATATGGAATGCAATACAAAAAAGATCTTTATTTATTCTTTCTTTTATCTATATTCATACAGAATTGAATTTGTCATGAACTAATATCCAATTCTTTTCATTTATTAATTGCTATAACGAGTGTTTTATTCCAATATTAAGTTATTACTAAACAAGAAAAAACTGTCATTTTATTATATAAAGGATAAGATCAATTCGGAAGCGCTTTTTTATTATTTTAGCCGACGGAATTGCTTTGGTCTAATTTAGGACTTTCCAATCAATTTTATCTTACCTAATTCTATCTACGCCGGAGGGATAAGATCGAAAAGAAATAATCCTTTTTTCTGATCATAGAGGAGCCGTATGAAGCTAAGGTTTCATGTACGGTTTTGGAATAGCGGTGGGAACTGTGATGTTATCATCGACTATGATTATCTAACAGTTCAAGTACGGTTGATATAGTTGAAGCACAGTCAAAATATGGTTTTTTTGGATGGAATCTTTGGCGTCAGCCTATAGGTTTTCTAGTTTTTCTAATTTCTTCTTTAGCAGAATGCGAAAGATTACCCTTTGATTTACCAGAAGCAGAGGAAGAATTAGTAGCGGGTTATCAAACCGAATATTCCGGTATTAAATATGGTTTATTTTATCTTGCTTCTTACCTAAATTTATTAGTTTCCTCTTTATTTGTAACTGTTCTCTACTTAGGCGGGTGGAATTTTTCTATTCCCTATATATCCTTTTTTGAATTTTTCCAAATGAATAAAATTGTGGGAATTTTGGAAATGATAATGGGTATCCTTATTACATTAACTAAAGCTTTTTTATTTCTCTTCATTTCTATCACAATAAGATGGACTTTACCTCGGATGAGAATGGATCAGTTATTAAATCTTGGATGGAAATTTCTTTTACCTATTTCTCTGGGCAATCTCTTATTAACAACTTCTTCCCAACTAGTTTCACTATAAATAAGATAATACAATAACAGTAAGAATATCTTCAACACAAAAGTTCTCTCAAACAAGAGAAAGAAACATACCTTTTTCATAGATATTTAGAATATGTTCCCTATGATAACTGGGTTCATTAGTTATGGTCAACAAACAATACGTGCCGCAAGATACATCGGTCAAGGTTTCATAATTACTTTATCCCACACAAATCGTTTACCTATAACGATTCACTACCCTTATGAAAAATCAATTACATCAGAGCGTTTCCGCGGGCGAATACACTTTGAATTTGATAAATGTATTGCTTGTGAAGTATGTGTTCGTGTATGCCCAATAGATCTACCCCTTGTGGATTGGAGATTTAAAAAGGATATTAAAAAGAAACAATTGCTTAATTATAGTATTGATTTCGGAGTTTGTATATTTTGTGGTAACTGTGTTGAATATTGTCCGACAAACTGTTTATCAATGACTGAAGAATATGAACTTTCTACTTATGATCGTCATGAATTGAATTACAATCAAATTGCTTTGAGTCGGTTACCAGTCTCCATAATGGGAGATTACACAATTCAAACAATTAGGAATTCGCCTCAAAGTAAAATAGACGAAGAAAAATCTTGGAATTCAAGAACGATTACTGATTACTAGGTACTAGGATTTTTTTGTTAGAAAAATCCAATAGTTTTTTACTAACTATAAAGAAAAATGAATAACTACTTTTATTACGAATTATTCATGATTTAAAATGAGAGTAGATTTTCATGATGTGATTTCTAACTATACAATTTTTATATAAATATCCTAATCCTTTTTTCTTTCCTTGAATCTTTTAGTTTTAGTCAGTTCATGAAAAATTTTATACTATTAATTTCTTCTTATCCATAATGGATTTACCTGGACCAATACATGAGATTCTTGTGCTATTTGGGGGATTTGTTCTTCTACTAGGGGGTCTAGGAGTAGTATTACTTACCAACCCAATTTATTCCGCCTTTTCGCTGGGATTAGTTCTTGTTTGTATATCCTTATTCTATTTTTTATTGAATTCCTACTTTGTAGCTGTCGCACAACTTCTTATTTATGTGGGAGCCATAAATGTTTTGATCATATTTGCTGTAATGTTTGTAAATGGCTCAGAGTGGTCTAAAGATAAAAATTATTGGACTATTGGAGATGGGTTTACTTCACTCGTTTCTATAACTATTCCTTTTTCACTAATGACTACTATCCCAGATACGTCATGGTATGGAATTCTTTGGACTACAAGATCAAACCAAATAGTAGAACAGGGTCTCATAAATAACGTTCAACAAATTGGGATTCATTTAGCAACCGATTTTTATCTTCCGTTTGAACTCATTTCCCTAATTCTTCTAGTTTCTTTAATAGGTGCAATTACTATGGCTAGACAATAATAAATTCTTAGAATTTCAAATCTAAAAAAATAACTAAAGAATAAAACAATTTTGATTTAGTAAAATCCATCTACTGTCAACACAACAAATACTTTCTTTTCTCTTTTGTTGCGTAATTGTTCTATTCTAATTAATTGAATCGGTTCAATTCTTGTCCTCATATTGAAATGAATCGAGATTGATAAGGAGTTAGTTAATGATGTTTGAGCATGTACTTTTTTTTAGTGTCTATTTATTTTCGATTGGTATCTATGGATTGATTACAAGCCGAAACATGGTTAGAGCTCTAATATGTCTTGAACTTATACTGAATTCAATTAATCTAAATCTCGTAACATTTTCTGCTCTATTCGACAGTCGCCAATTAAAAGGAGACATTTTCGCAATTTTTGTTATAGCCCTTGCGGCGGCTGAAGCAGCTATTGGACTATCCATTCTTTCTTCCATCCATCGTAACAGGAAATCAACTCGTATCAATCAATCGAATTTTTTGAATAATTAGACATAGAATTCTCTAAACAACGGCGCATATATAATAATATGGAACATTAAGATTAATAAAATTAGAGTCTTCTTTTCTTATTTTTATTTGAGAATACCCATTTTTGAAGTAGGTTATTTCAAAGTATTCTTTTTTACTTATTGAATTTTGCATTTTTGCAATTCATTGATATTGCAATATGCAAATTGCAATAATTTATATTGCAAAGATAATAGCTAATTTATTGGCTAATTCGAATTAGTATGTAGAATTCGTATAATTATGACTGTTGAAGCCTTAAATTCAAGTCTCTTGGCTCTTTTCACGCTTTCTCACAAACAGATTAAGAAATATATTGCATTATTTATTAAAGTTTGGATAAACCATTGCTTCGTCTGGTGTCTAGAATACATCTAACTTATATAGTACTAATTTCATTTTTACCAGATCGAAAATTGTTATGTTGAAAAGGAAAATTTCTAGATCCAATGTCACATTCTGTAAAAATTTATGATACATGTATAGGATGCACTCAATGTGTACGAGCTTGTCCAACAGATGTATTAGAAATGATACCTTGGGATGGATGTAAAGCCAAGCAAATTGCTTCTGCACCGAGAACCGAAGATTGTGTGGGTTGTAAGAGATGCGAATCCGCCTGCCCAACAGATTTTTTAAGTGTCCGCGTTTATTTAGGGCCTGAAACAACCCGCAGCATGGCTCTATCTTATTGATACGTTACAAAAAACTCCACTTGAATCGTCTGATTCCTCTTTACCGAAGAAGCCTGTGCTCAAAATAATCGAGCATGGGCTTTTCTGGTCAAAACGTATCTTGTCTTTATTACTTTATCATGAGTTATTTTCCTTGGTTAACAATACTTGTTGTTTTGCCGATATTTGCAGGTTCATTAATTTTCTTTTTACCCCATAAAGGAAACAAAATCGTTAGGTGGTATACTATATCTATTTGTTTATTAGAATTCCTTCTAATGACTTATGCATTCTGTTATCATTTCCAATTAGAGGATCCTTTAATGCAATTAAGGGAGGATTCTAAATGGATAGATGTTTTTGATTTCCACTGGAGATTGGGAATCGATGGACTTTCATTAGGATCTATTTTATTGACAGGATTTATCACTACTTTAGCTACTTTAGCGGCTTGGCCAATTACCCGGAATTCGCGATTATTCTATTTCCTGATGCTAGCAATGTATAGCGGTCAAATAGGATTATTTTCTTCACGAGACCTTTTACTTTTTTTTATCATGTGGGAGTTAGAATTAATTCCTGTTTACTTACTTTTATCCATGTGGGGGGGAAAAAGGCGTCTATATTCAGCTACCAAGTTTATTTTGTATACTGCAGGCGGTTCCATTTTTTTCTTAATCGGAGTTCTGGGTATGGGCTTATATGGTTCCAACGAACCAACATTAGACTTGGAACGATTGATTAATCAATCATACCCTGCAACATTGGAAATACTACTTTATTTTGGCTTCCTTATTGCTTATGCTGTAAAATTGCCGATTATACCTCTACATACGTGGTTACCAGATACCCACGGGGAAGCACATTACAGTACATGTATGCTTTTAGCGGGAATCCTATTAAAGATGGGAGCATATGGATTGATTCGGATCAATATGGAATTGTTACCTCATGCTCATTATCTATTTTCCCCCTGGTTGGTAATAATAGGAGCGGTGCAAATAATCTATGCAGCTTCAACTTCTCTTGGTCAACGAAATTTCAAAAAAAGAATAGCCTACTCCTCCGTATCTCACATGGGTTTCATAATTATAGGAATTGGTTCCATAACCAACATTGGACTAAATGGAGCTATTTTACAAATATTATCCCATGGATTTATTGGTGCTACACTATTTTTCTTGGCGGGAACGGCTTGTGATAGAATGCGTCTTGTTTATCTTGAAGAACTGGGAGGGATATCTATACCAATGCCAAAAATGTTTACTATGTTTAGTAGCTTTTCAATGGCTTCTCTTGCCTTACCAGGAATGAGCGGTTTTGTTGCAGAATTAGTAGTATTTTTTGGACTAATTACTAGTCCTAAATTTATGTTAATGCCAAAAATGCTAATTACTTTTGTAATGGGAATTGGAATGATATTAACTCCTATTTATTTATTATCTATGTTACGCCAGATGTTCTATGGATACAAGTTATTTCATGTTCCAAACGCAAATTTTGTGGATTCTGGACCACGAGAACTCTTTCTTTTAATCTGCATCTTTTTACCAGTAATAGGAATTGGTATTTATCCAGATTTTGTTCTCTCACTATCCGTTGACAGGGTAGAGGCTCTCTTATCCAATTATTATCCTAAATAGGATTTTCTTTTTTTAACTAGTCCGCTCTATATTTCATAATGGAAAAACCAAAAAATTCCTAAAAAAGTAAAAAAGTCTAATTAGATCTATTTTGAATTTTTGGGAACCCCTTTGAAAAGACGTTCAAAGGGGTTCTCAAATCAAACAAAAATGGGAAAAAACCTTCATTTTATGAATGTTTTATGTTATGTAATTATTTAGATGGTAATGTAAATGAACCATAACTATGTAAACCTATTCCTAAAAGATTGATACCAAAATAGCAGACCCAAATTATAAGAAATCCTATCGAAGCTACAAATGCGGAATTCGTACCCTTCCAGTTTGGATTTGTTCTACTATGTAAATAAATTGCAAATATGGTCCAGGTAATAAATGCCCAGGTTTCCTTAGGATCCCAATTCCAATAGGATCCCCACGCCTCATTAGCCCATACTGCTCCACAAAGAATACCTATGGTTAAAAGGGTAAATCCTAGACTAATAACACGATAACTCCAAGAATCCAAACGTTCAGTTAATTGATATTTGTAATAATTTGGAAATGAAAGAAAAGAGGTGTTTTTTAAGGTACTTCTTTTTCCATAGAAATATTCAATCTCACTAAATAAAAATGTTTTAAGTAATTTTTTTTTTTTCTTTTTAGAAAAGAAATCGGAATTCTTTCGAAATCTAATGATTAGAAGAGCGGCGGATAATAAGGATCCGCACAAAAGAGTTGCATAGCTTAGTAACATCATACTGACATGCATCATTAACCACTGAGATTGGAGAGCAGGTACTAGTATTGTAGATTGATGCATTTCAGTTAAAAGACCTGACGTAGCAAAGCCTTGTGTTAAAATAGTACTTGGCGTAGTTATTGCGCTTAAATCATTTTTAGAGTTCTGTATCTTAGGAATAGTATGAAGAATATACAGAGCCCATGAAAGGAAGATCAATGACTCATATAAATTACTTAATGGAAAATGCCCCGAAGAAATCCAACGAGAAACTAAGAATCCTGTTATAGAGAAAAAAGTAGTTATCATTCCTTTTTCTGACGAATCACGTAATCCCCTAAGTTCACGAACTAATAAGGTTATCAAATGAATCGTAATCACAATTGAAATAGTTGAGAAAGAGATATGAGTTAGTATATGTTCTAAAGTTGCAAATAGCATAAGGAGAAGGTCCCATTACAAAATTGGAAATTTCGAATTGAATCCATTTTCTAATCTATTGTATTCTTTTTCGAGAATGCCGCCACTCGGACTCGAACCGAGATGCTTGAGCACTGCTTCCTAAGAGCAGCGTGTCTACCAATTTCACCATGGCGGCTAACTTGAAATAATAGTTAACTTAAAAGAATAATAGTTATTTTCTCTCGAATCGTCGAGATTGGGAGAATCCATAGAATTTAGGAAAATTAGAATTTCATATTTTTTTGTGAATTTTGGATAAGATAGGGAGAAATTAGAACTCCTATTGCAAGAATACTCTACTTTTGCTAATGGAATCCTCATAAAAAAAAGGAGGATTCCATTAGCAAAAGTTCTTTGATAGGAAAAAAGAATACTGATGACACAATATACCAAAACTTTTGTTCTATATAACAGAGTAACAGAGGGATTAGTTCTAAGAATATTGTACCCAAGAATTCGACACATAAAAGTACATTCATTAATTAATCCAAATTATTCATTCATATTAAATAATTGGAATTTCTTTGAGATCGGTCAATTCAGATTATTCCAAAACCTGATTATTTGTTTGTTACCCAGAAAAACCTTTTGGTTTTGGATGCTCATTGCCGCTCCAAAATGATCTTGATTTTGCTAAGGAATAAGATTGTACTATGGAAAAATAAGTTTTTTTCTTCCAAATATTTTTACGAATACGCTTTTTTGACATCGAAGTACGTTTTTTTGGAACTGCCATTCAAAAGAGAAATTTATTTTTTCTAGTTGTATGTGAAAGACATCTATTGCCGCAAATCAATCCTTCTTTCTGTTTTTTCTTAGTATTTATACTTAGATACTGAAAGATAATGAAATTTGAAATTCTTTTTTACTTCATTTTGTCTAATGTGGATAAGACAAGAGTTTTTCGCGTATTTTTCATATATATTTTAGACTTTGTTTTAATAATATACAATATATACAAAGATATATTATATACAAAGGTTTTCTATTTAAATCAATTTATATATCAAATATAGTCCATATATAAATCTAAGGTATGGGGGATAAGCCCTCATATAATATGGGGAGAGAAAACGAAGGTAAAATTCAAATAGTTAATTAAGTTGAGAAGATATTCCAGAATTGAATTCCAGTCAAAATATCCAAATAAAAAAATAATTAGTCTCTTAAACAAGACATTCTTCTAAAACTTAGATAATTCTATTCATTAGGATTTCCATTTTATATGAAGTAAAGAATATTCGGGAATTTCCCATAAATATAAAATGCAAATCAAATTCAAATCAAATTTCAAATCAAATTCAAATATTCAAATTTTCAAATCAAATTCAAATCAAATTCAAATCAAATATAGTTAAAATTCAAATATAGTATAGTTGAAATTCAATCAATCAGTTACGAAATAAGAGAGCTATTTCATTTTAACAGAAAGAAATAAAAAAAAGAATAGGAATAGAAAGTAAACTGATTCAATCTTTTTTTGTATTTTAATAAATATCTTTTTTTATCTAATAACTAAATAACGAAATTCTTTGATTAACTTTTTTAATTTAAGGAACTAAACCCATTCTGAATTTTTGAATATTTCAATGAGACAAATTTCGAAAAAATCAGAATTCCAGTATTTTTTCTTATTCTTATTTTGTTTTTAAATTCCTTCAGAAAGAAATAAGAATAGGTTTGGTGAATCGGAAACAATTTTATAGAAAAAAAGAACTATAAATTTCAACTCAAAATTGCTATTTCTTTTCTTATGGAACATACATATCAATATGCCTGGGTAATCCCTCTTCTCCCACTTCCAGTTATTATGTCAATGGGGTTGGGGCTTTTTCTTATTCCGACAGCAACAAAAAATCTTCGTCGCATATGGGCTTTTCCTAGTGTTTTACTCTTAAGTATAGCTCTGGTATTCTCAGTTCACCTGTCTATTCAACAAATAAAAGGGAGTTCTATCTATCAATATTTATGGTCTTGGACCATCAATAATGATTTTTCCTTAGAATTTGGATACTTGATCGACCCCCTTACTTCTATTATGTTAATACTAATTACTACTGTAGGAATCTTGGTTCTTATTTATAGTGACGATTATATGTCTCACGATGAGGGATATTTGAGATTTTTCATTTATATAAGTTTTTTTAATACTTCCATGTTGGGATTGGTTACTAGTTCCAATTTGATACAAATTTATTTTTTTTGGGAACTTGTGGGAATGTGTTCCTATTTATTGATAGGCTTTTGGTTTACACGACCAATTGCAGCGAGTGCTTGTCAAAAAGCTTTTGTAACTAATCGTGTAGGCGATTTTGGTTTGTTATTAGGAATTTTAGGTTTTTTTTGGATAACAGGTAGTTTAGAGTTTCGGGATTTGTTCAAAATAGCTAATAACTGGATTCCTAATAATGGGATTAATTCATTACTTACTATTTTGTGTGCTTTTTTATTATTTCTCGGTGCAGTTGCAAAATCTGCACAATTCCCTCTTCACGTATGGTTACCCGATGCTATGGAAGGACCCACTCCCATTTCGGCTCTTATACACGCAGCAACCATGGTTGCTGCGGGGATTTTCCTTCTAGCTCGACTTCTTCCTCTTTTCATATCCATACCTTTCATAATGAGTTTCATTTCCTTAGTAGGTACAATAACACTTTTCTTAGGAGCGACTTTAGCTCTTGCTCAGAGAGATATTAAAAGAAGCTTAGCCTATTCTACAATGTCTCAATTGGGTTATATGATGTTAGCTCTGGGTATAGGTTCTTATCAAGCAGCTTTATTCCATTTGATTACTCATGCTTATTCGAAAGCTTTATTGTTCTTGGGATCCGGATCCATTATTCATTCAATGGAACCTCTTGTTGGATATTCACCAGAAAAAAGTCAAAATATGGTTCTTATGGGGGGGTTAAAAAAATATGTTCCTATTACAAGAACAACTTTTTTATTGGGTACACTTTCTCTTTGTGGTATTCCACCTCTTGCTTGCTTCTGGTCCAAAGATGAAATCCTTAGTAATAGTTGGTTGTATTCACCTTTTTTTGGAATAATAGCTTCTTTTACTGCAGGATTAACTGCATTTTATATGTTTCGAATATATTTACTTACTTTTGATGGGTATTTGCGTGTTCATTTTCAAAATTACAGTAGTACTAAAGAAGGTTCGTTGCATTCAATATCCTTATGGGGAAAAAGCATATCCAAAGGAGTCAATAGAGATTTTGTTTTATCAACAATGAAGAGTGGAGTTTCTTTTTTTTCCCCAAATATACCCAAAATTCCTGGTAATACAAAAAATAGAATAGGATTCTTTAGTACTTCCTTTGGAGCTAAAAATACTTTTGTCTATCCTCGCGAAACTGGAAATACTATGCTATTTCCTCTTCTTATATTACTGCTTTTTACTTTGTTCATTGGATCTATAGGAATCCATTTTGATAATGGAGTAATGGATAATGGAACATCGGAGTTAACCATATTATCAAAGTGGTTAACCCCTTCAATAAGCTTTTTCCAGGAAAGTTCTAATTCTTCTATAAATTCATATGAATTTCTCACTAATGCAATTTCTTCTGTAAGTTTAGCTATTTTTGGTCTATTCATAGCATATATATGCTATGGGTCCGCTTATTCTTTTTTTCAGAATTTGAATTTTAAAAATTCCCTTGTAAAAAGGAATCCCCAAAAGAACTTTTTGGATCAAGTAAAAAAAAAGGTATACAGCTGGTCATATAATCGTGGTTATATAGATGTTTTCTATACTAGGTTCTTTATCCTGGGTATAAGAAGATTTGCCGAACTAATGGATTTTTTTGATAAAGGTGTTATTGATGGAATTATTAATGGAGTAGGTCTTGCTGGTTTTTGTATAGGAGAAGAGGTTAAATATGTGGGGGGAGGGCGAATATCGTCTTATCTATTCTTTTTTTTATGTTATGTCTCCTTGTTCTTATTCTTTTTTCTTCCTTAATTCATTATTCCATGAATTCCTCAAAACGAGGCTCATCAAAATGCAAAATCTAAGACTACTATAAGACTACTAATAAAATAAGAAAAAAATTCGAACGATTAAATTACTTCTCCCTAATATCCAACTGACTTATTAATTTCTTATAACGTACTCTATTTTTCTTTGCCAAATAAGCCAGCAAACGTTGACGTTTTCCCAAAAGTCTTCGTAGACCTCTTTCCGATGAAAAATCTTTTTTGTGTAATTCCAAATGTGAAGCAAGTCTCCGTATCTTATTGGTGAAACTGAATACTTGAAATTCAACAGAACCCCTGTTTTCTTGTTTTTCTTCTTTAACCATAAATCAAAAAATTTTTCTACCTCCTTTCTTTTTCATGTATTTTTCTGATCAGGAAAAATAAAAAATTATGTCAGTTATTTTGAAGTTATTCGAATCTCGTACACACAAAAATTTGCAATTATTCATCTACTGCTGGAATCTATAATTTGGATTTATTTTATCGATGCAAATTGGATTTGGATAGAAGGGTACATTCTTTTATTTTAGATAGAAGAAATGTTTCTTCTATCTAAAATAAAAGAATTTTGCTGATTTATTTATTGCTATATCCAATTTATAGAATTGATACACCATTTAATTGATATCATTTAGCAAAATGAAACACAGCATATGCATCCATCTTTCGGCTCGAGAATTTCACGGGAGAGAGATATAGTATAAGAAATAGGCTATTAAGTAACTCTAAATGAATTGTGGATACATCTGTATCCTTAACATACTGAAACGACTGCCATTATTCGTATCAAAGCAATAGCGATTCATAAAAGCTAAATCTTGTAATCAATGGTGGGCCAATAATGAATTTTTTTGCATATGTATTAAGACGCTTGGTCTGATTTCGAAATTGTCCAGAGTTTTTTATGTTGTTTTCATTGCAAAATGATGGATCTCCTTCCGTAACTTTCCAATTACGAGTACGAGAATTGAAAGACATGAAAATTCTCAATTCTCTACAGCGTCTAGGAGATAGATAGAATATTTTCAGGAACAAGAAAATCAGAAGAATCTTTTTCTCTATTCACTACCATTCCGCGTCTTCGACTTCTATTAGTTTCTTTTCTTCTTTAATGCAATAGCTATAGTTTGATATAGAATCCATTTCTCAAAGTAATGGAAACCTTTCTCTTATAGGAAATGGTTCGAAAATCGCTATTCCACCTTTTAGGTTTAGGTATCGTGAAAAGTGATACCTGTGAACATCGTGCATTTCAGTCACATTCAGATCCGTTTTTCGAGTTCATGATATAACCAAATTGGATGGATCTTCCACCCGTTTAGCTAAGAAAGAATAGATGCGGAGGTGGATAATAGATCGATATGAAGATCATGAGCTGCCCCATAATGAAACCACCAGTAGTCGCGAATATCTCCTTCTTCCCTAACCCAAGATTGGAGAAAGAAGATCTAAGAGGGATCTATGTAGAATGTGGTCAGAAATCCATAATAGAGTCCGACCACAACGACCGAATTAATTATCCTCATCGAGAAACTTAGACTACTAAGTAGAAAAGATTTGAAAATCATGGCATGGGTCTCCTTTTTTCTTTCTTTAGAGTTTTCTATATGCACAATTTCTCGATGTTTCGATGAGAATTTCTTGACTTTCCATATATAGAAAGAGATAGACTATAAATGGCATCTCTTATGTCAATAAGACCAAAGGGATGGATATTAAATGATAGGAAGTGCTAGGAAGTGAAATAGAATGAAATAGAGCCACTTTGGACTTCCCTATGAAATGAGGCATGGAACGGAGCCACTACGAAGAAATTCTGGGAGTTACGAAAGAAGCTTCGGACTCATATTGTTCATGGGTTGAGAGCGGGAGTTGAACTCTAGGAGGTCGAATCTCCCCTTGTTCCTCAGTAGCTC